TAAAACGATTAATTCCTTCTGTCGTGTATCCCCGATTAATGCAGCCTCATATGCTTCAATTTTAGGTTTATAGTATTAAGCGAAAGGTTATACCTATACTTATGGGGTTAGGTCAACCTTACTCCACTAGTACCAATAGGCGGCGTGAGGGAAGAAGCACTACGCTTGGGAATCAACAACACGAAAACTTTGTAAAAAAAAATATCCTTCCTTGTCTTATCGGGATCGGAACTAACAAGAATGGTTGGAACAATAAACATCTATCTCGTTCGTATTTTGGATACACGTATAACCATCGAAGATTGTTGAAGTGACTAATTCCGGGAAATTAAGCGGCGTTGAGGACAAAGAAATTGTTGAAGTTACTGTTTTTTTTATCCAGTACCAACATACTTGATGTTAGGAAAAACTATTTTACAGGAAGGTTGGCTAGAGATTTGTTGTAAAAACACTAGCCCTGCTCAGTTGATAATGAGAATACTGCAATCTTTTTTGATTCTATGTATTTTTATCATTATACACATAAGGGAGGAGCCGTATGAGATGAAAATCTCACGTACGGTTCTGGAACGGAGATTCTTTGAACCGAATGACGACCGTAACGGATATCGGCTCAATCTGAAGGAAATTATGCGGAAGCTTTACAGAATTATTATGAGGCTATGCGACTGGAAATTGATCCCTATGATCGAAGTTATATACTTTATAATATAGGCCTTATCCACACAAGTAACGGAGAACATACGAAAGCTTTGGAATATTATTTTCGGGCACTCGAACGAAACCCGTTCTTACCCCAAGCTTTTAATAATATGGCCGTGATCTGTCATTACGTGCGACTATCTCCACTATAGAAAGAAAAAAGAAAAGAACGAGCAAATCCACTAATACTAATAGAAAAATATTAGAAAAAAAAATAGGCTTTTTACATATATATATCGTCCAAAACAACGATTTTTATCAGCTGTAGCAAAGAAAGAAACTTCATAGAAATCGAAATATGAAGAAATAGATATGCCTAGATACTTTTTTTTCTATGGATAAAAGATCTAATTGATAGAAGAAGCACCGTAAAGATCAATTAACGAGGTTTTAAGCCGATACAAAAAGAACTGCTTACTTATATCATGATAGAAAAGTTAGGAATCCACTTATGTAATAAAGTCGATCCCCTGAGGTTTTGAGCAGCGGTGTAGTATCAGATCCCAAAGATAGTAAGTCTTTTCTTTCTTATAAAGAAAAGTCTTTCTCAAAGATTCTATAGAAATTGATATATCATATAGGAAAGTATATGATATATGAAATCGAGATAGTTACCTTTCAGAAAATTATAATGAGAGTGTTAATGCCGATGCTTTATTCATTATTCTGAAGGTAGGAGAAAAGATAAAACTGTAATAAAAAAAAGGATGAAATTCTTTGAAATTCTTTATTAATCAAAATTCAAGTTTGAAACTCATCTAATTCTTTTTTTTTTCTTTTAATTAACTCCAAAATACTGGAATATCAAAAGAATTGACTGCTGAGCCGTATGAGTCAGTAAACTCTCAAGTACGGTTCTAAGGGAAGGAATTGACTCACCTATTCTAACCGCGGAGAACAGGCCATTCAACAGGGAAACTCTGAAATTGCGGAGTCTTGGTTTAATCAAGCCGCTGAATATTGGAAACAAGCTATAGCCCTTACCCCTGGTAATTATATTGAAGCACAGAATTGGTTGAAGATCACAGGGCGTTTTGAATAAGAACACTCTATTTATTTTTTTCTTTTTTTCTATTTATATATTTAATTAATTATATATATATTATTTTCTATAGAATTCTATAGAGAAATAATATATATATATAATTATATATATATTTATATTCGATTTTATGTCTTTTTATCCATTATATATATATTTCATTTGTTATAATTTATTGTTTGTTGTCCCTATCAGAAAACAAATCATTTCTATAGAAACAAACAATAACAGAATTTCATTATATCCCTTCTAAAATTGTTCTATTTCGTCTGGTATTTCGTATAGATAAACGATACGTGGATACAGTAGATAATTTTCTTTTTTTTTTTTCTGCTATTCAAACTAATATTCAATAAAACTAATAAAAAAGACCTTCGAAAAACGAAATAGAAATACCAGTATGTTCCCTAATAATACTAATGACTCCTCACGGAATTTGAAATAGAGTATATAATCCTCTATATAAAGACAAAAAGTGAAATTAGTTCCATCTAGGAACTTCTGAGTGAAATCTGAATACATTAGTCTGCACAAAAAATTATTTAACTTCCATTCAACAAAGTCCGGAAAGGGTCTTAGAAGATTAAAAAAGGTCCGTTGAGCGCCTCACTGCTGTGTCATAATAGATCTGAACACTTGCCCCGGATTGACTTCGAGATCATAATTGTTCTAGTGAATAACTAAAGAAAATAGATTAAATTAAAGAAAATATGGAATAGGTAGATGGGAGATAGAAGAGAAATAAACTTAATATAA